AATTTTTTTAAAGATCGAGTCAAGGGAGAATTCCATTTATATTATAGCTTTGAGGAATTCCACGGGGAGCTATTCGTTCGAGTGGCTTCTCTTGTGGGGTGATCGAGAGATGGGAACTATCGAACAAAGTCGACTTTCCGAATTCCTCGGCAACAAGGAGAGGTAGAAGGTTACTCGACCGGAGAGGGAGGTTACCCCGGCAACTCCCACGCTTTCCTTGTCTTTCCTTGTATTCCTTGTCTTTCCATGTTATCCGTTCTCCTTGGCAACAGGCCCCGTCCTCCTAACAACAGGTTTCCCGTTCTCCTAACAACAGGTTTCCCGTTCACCCATTCCTTCATATGCTTACAGTAGTATAAGGAGGTAAGTAAGGATGCGAAGAAGACTAGGGGAATAAAGACTCAGAGTGGTTCTCTACAATATCGTATAAGTTTCGATTCAGCTTCTTCAATGTCACCTTTCAAGTGGTACAACCGCCTAGGTAAGTCATATGATTCTTTTCTTTCGGGAAGAAATGCTATGACGTGATATTAATCACCTGGATGAGACGCAATACCAAAGGTTACGAAGTAAACAAAGTGAGGAAGTGAATAAGAAGTGAAGTGGCATGCTTTTTGGAAAAAAGTCTAAAACCGGTCTTTTCACTCGTTTTTCTTTTGACACGAAATCCATCTAGCCCTAGCTACAAAACCTAGAAAAGCCGTTTTACTTAGTGAGAGCGTTCCTTTTTTGATCAATTTGACCCATGCAAAACCACGTGTTTTTTACGTTGTTATTGGTTTTAAATAACATCCTTCCGGTGTTACCTTTAAGTGATGAAAGGACGGTACTCTGCCCCAGTCGGTTGCCGGGTTACGTAAACCACTATTGGGCCTATGGGTTTTCGCATCCTATCACACTCAAAAGTCAAGTATCTCTTCTCTTACGACGCAAATACGTCGATTAGGATAGGCGGGGGTCGAACCCGCCAAGAGAACCAATTCTATCCGGGTGTGACTCTTGCGTGGATCAGGAACCTAATCTGATCTTGACATTCTCATGAAAGCGAGAACTGACAAGGATCTTCCAGTGCGATGTCACAGCTTTCTTAGAGAGAAATGCGAGGAATTGGGAAAGCAAGGAATCAAGGAGTCGGAATCTGATCACATCTCTTATGACACATATCCGATGGAATCAAATCACATCGATTATGATGCTCATTCCACTCCATGAAGCTACCTCTCATCAAGCTTTTGTTGCGATGCAACCTATTCTCTGATTTCCCACGTATCAAACTCACAGTAAGATCAAACATCTGGCACAACATTGAATCAACATCTGAAAGCTAGGTATTCAATTGACTCGGTGTAAGAGCAGCTCCACTATTGGACTATAGGGCTAACCGGTGCCGGGCAACCAGTAAGCTAGAATGACTTATTGCTGTTCTAAGGAGTGCATTAAGGCACTGCAGTTATCGACTTAATATATATACTAACCTCTTAACTCCGTTCCGTTGTCATTGAAGAAGAAGCTGAAAGGGGCAGTCTTCAAGGGTTACAGGATTGCAAGGTAAGACAGGGAGAAGAAGGGAATTCAAGTTGCCGAGGTATGAAAGGGAACCAGCTGTTACCGAGGAGCCTGTTTCCGAGGTAAGAAGGAATCCAAGGGCTGTTGCCAGTGAATGAGTTTTAGAAAGGAAACCCAGCTGTTGCCGATGTAAGTAGGGGATTCGGGCTGTTGCCGGGCAAGCTGTTGCCGAGGTGCCAACGGCGGGCAGCTAAGCGACTGTTATAGCCCTCTAACTCCCCCTCCGGCGAATGAGTTATGACTTAGCTTTGTTAACCCCTTTGTACTCTCGGAAGCTTCATCTGAAAGGTAGAGAAAGGGCTCTGGGAGAGCGGGGTCTTCGTCTCTTGATTGGAGGTTCAAGGGTAAGAAGGAAAACGGATAGCCTTGTAAGAAGAAAAGCAAGCGGGTAAGACAGGAAAACAAGGGAAGGAATGGGATCCAGGGTAACATGGTTCTTCAAGTGTTGCTGCAGGATGGGAATCCGGAGGACGGCTAGCTAACCAGTTGTCAGGAGAAGGAGAAAGGGTAACCCAGTTGTTGCAGGCACAGGTAGCCCTATTATATTAAGAACAGGGAACCCAGTCTCCCTGTCACTACTTAATCGAATTCATTGGAAGAGAGTAGGTGAGGTTTTTCCTCACAAATTGAATGGGAATAAGGCTTTATCATTCAGCGCAGTTGCAGCCTTATTATTATTATATAGATATATATAAAGGACAAAGCGCTGGTCACGTTACAGCTACTGTGTTGACTGTTACTATTACTATACTACGATAATTGATTTTCATTAAGCTTCGCACAGACGATTTGATAGGATTTCCTTGATTCATTATTCTAACGGGGGGTGTCAAACAGACGAACAGTTCGTCGGTCGGGCTTACTTATTCTGTAGGCGGGTTGCCTCTTAGACCCTTTTTGAATCTAATCCCCTTATGTTTAGAAAAGGAAAGACTTCATGTATTCATCGTTCCTACTCCCCCTTGCGCCTTTTGGTGAACCGGAAAGCCGTTGTTGTCCCTCTCCTCTGGTCAGGTAGTGAAACAAAAGAACGCATTGCCCTCAATAACGAGGGTTTCTGAACGCCTTTTGAGTGTCCAGTCACGAACAATCACAACACGTATTTGAGCCGTCTCGTTCTAATGGATTATGCTTGTGCTAAATCGACCGGTCCTGGAGAATATTCGTTATTTGACTTGATGTAAGGAACCGTTACTGGCGAATCAAAAGGGTTCAATGACCATACTCCTCTATAAAATCCATCTCTCGATCACCCCGGACGGGCTTTTTACATGCTCTTAAGAGATTGGTTGCTCTTTCTCCGATCTTGACTAAAGAGTTAAAATGCCATAACAGAAGTCCACAGGTCCGGTCACAAGTCCAGCGGTTAAGGCGGTTATGCAGTCATTGAAAGATCGGGTTAGGTAAGATCCTTGTCGAAGGGCATAGCAATGAAGCAGATCTTTCATTGTAGTAAGGATTAGAGCGCGGGCGTCTACTCGGACTCCATATTCTTCGAAAAGCGAGCACGGGACTCAACGCTTTAGAAAGGCCTGGTGGTCTATAAGATCGCGGCTGCTTTTAGGAGCCTCGGTGATCCCACTTTCACTGAGACAGAGAAGCCGATAAAAAAGAAAGAAAAAAATTGAATAGGGATTATATCCTTATCCTTATATAGATTCAAGAAGCGAAAGCTTCCTGCTAGGGATCCATACATAGCCATGGGGCCTTGAGAAGACCGACTTCTACGCAAAGCCTAACGACTTTGGAGCGTGAGACACGTAGGAGTTTTTTCTATTCGCTTGGGATTCTCAAAGGTCTTTTGTGTGTTCCCAGATTCGATCTTTTGGACTAGAAAGGAGCAGGTGAATCAGTCACGGTTCTTGCTCTGGTCTCGGGCGAGGGAAGCGAAGGATAAGGCGAGAGTGAAACGAAGTAGTTCATTGTCAACCACTTCCTGGAACTAGATAGCCATAAATAGGCATGCAGGCAGGCTTAAGCTCGAGTTTTTCCTCTTATGCCATGGCAGTTTACTCACTTTGGACGAAAGACAGATCTCATATAGATATTAGATATAGATCTCCTATATATCTCCAGCCGGATGAAATGAATCAGATGGGATCTCACTAGCCGAATGAAACTCATTGCATCATCAGCAGCACCGACAAAGAAGTGGTTGAATCCGACCTTTTTATCTCTATGGATTCCATCAGTGTTCATTTATGGGGAGAAGCGAGTCAGCCTGAAAAGGAAACCCCCTAAATCTGAAGAGGG